AGTTCAATTGGTCAGAGCACCGCCCTGTCAAGGCGGAAGCTGCGGGTTCAAGCCCCGCCAGTCCCGACGTATTATGCAATAAATACATCAATTCATTTGTCCTTTTCTATGAACTAGATGAAAAATCATTTCATCTTTTTAGTTGGAACTTTAGGCGGTTCTCGAAAAAAAATAGCGAAAAAAATTATCCCTAGAGTCGAGACTAAAAGAAATGTATAAACCAATGCTTCCATAAATTTGATCGCGGTTTACAATTATAGCTTCCCTAGCTGTTTGTTTTTTTTTTCATTTTGAGAATTATCTCGGAAGAGTAAGAGTCAAAAAAGCAACGATTCAAATCCACTTCAGTATTCTATTCTATCTAAAATCTATGTAAAATGCCCTACAAAAAGAAAAGAGAGGCAAAAGAGACCAAAGCAGCGGTCTTGTATCAGACTGCCTGTCTTCTTGTAGTTGGATCCCCAAGTTTTTGGAATGCTCCAAACTCTACTTGAGCATCCAAATCTGGGTCAATACCAGCAAAAACATCTCTGAACAAGGTTCTAGCACCATGCCAAATGTGTCCGAAGAAGAAGAGCAAAGCAAATGAAGCATGTCCAAAAGTAAACCAACCCCTTGGACTGCTACGAAAAACACCATCCGACTTCAAAGTCGCGCGATCTAATTCAAAAATTTCACCTAATTGAGCACGTCTAGCATATTTTTTCACAATAGGGGGATCACTATAACTGACTCCATTGAGTTCGCCGCCATAGAACTCAACGGTTACACCCACTTCTTCAATACTATACTTCGATTCTGCTCTTCTAAAAGGAACATCGGCTCTAACAATTCCATCGCCGTCTACCAAAACAACCGGAAATGTTTCAAAAAAAGTAGGCATGCGGCGTACAAAAAGCTCACGCCCTTCTTTATCCCTAAAGATAGGGTGTCCTAACCATCCAACCGCTATTCCATCTCCGTTATCCATTGAGCCTGCCCTGAATAATCCTCCCTTTGCTGGATTATTGCCGATATAATCATAAAAAGCTAATTTTTCAGGAATTTTAGACCAGACTTCTGATAAACTTTGATTTTTTGCTAGCCCGTCCCTAACCCTTCGATATATCTCTTGCTGGAAGTAACCCTGATCCCATTGATAACGGGTGGGGCCAAATAATTCGATAGGGGTCGTTGCTGAACCATACCACATAGTTCCAGCAACAACAAAAGCTGCAAAAAAGACAGCCGCGATACTACTAGAGAGTACGGTTTCAATATTTCCCATACGCAATCCTTTGTATAGGCGTTGGGGTGGGCGGACGCTAAGATGGAATAAACCCGCCAATATACCCAATGTACCTGCTGCAATATGATGAGAAGCTATTCCTCCCGGAACAAAAGGATCAAACCCTTCCACGCCCCACGACGGATTTACAGGTTGTACTTTTCCCGTTAGTCCATAAGGATCGGACACCCATATTCCAGGGCCGTACAAGCCTGTTACATGAAATGCACCAAAACCAAAGCAAGCCACCCCGGAGAGAAATAAATGAATTCCAAAGATCTTGGGCAAATCCAAAGAAGGTTTTCCTGTACGTTCATCACAAAATATTTCTAGATCCCAATAAACCCAATGCCAGATAGCTGCCAAAAAGCATAAGCCAGAAAACACAATATGTGCCCCAGCTACGCCTTCGTAACTCCAAATTCCCGGATTCGTTACAGTCCCTCCTGTAATACTCCAACCTCCCCATGAATTGGTTATTCCTAAACGAGTCATGAAGGGTATAACGAACATACCCTGTCTCCACATTGGATCAAGAACAGGATCAGAAGGATCAAAAACGGCTAATTCATAGAGAGCCATCGAGCCCGCCCAACCAGCAACCAAAGCTGTATGCATTATATGCACGGAAAGCAACCGGCCGGGATCATTCAATACAACGGTATGAACACGATACCAAGGCAAACCCATGGAAAATACCCCTTTATCAAAGAAAAATCAAAACTACGTAACTTTATTGCATTGGAAAAGACTATATTATGACTATCTTATGAATCCCACCCCCACCCGCCCAGAAGATTATTTCCTAACAAGGATTAGATTAATCTTTATTCTATTCTGTTCGTAGGAACAAAGAGAAGCAGATTTATTCTATACTCGATAAGTACCAATACGCAATGGGGACTTGATACCATTTTCTACGAGTAAACGTGTCCCCCTTATTTATCATTAGAAAGACCTATTCGTACAAAGACCTATTCGTAAAAACTTTCCTTTAGTTATTTTGTTTTTCTTTCTGAATTTTTCTAATCTATAGATAAAATAAATCAAATATAGCCAATATAGAGTAAAGCTACATTGTGATGTTTCTTTATCATAGTTAAATTACGATGTAGCCTTTCGTTCAATTCATGCCGCTTGGTGTTCCAAAAATAGGTTTACTAGTTCCTGGAGAGGAAGAAGAATCTTGGGTTGACATATAGTGCGACTTGTGAGATATATTGGGTCATATGGGATTTATCCATTCTCTCCCCCGATTGAGATATCCTCTGTTTCGCCCAAGAAAGAGAAAGTGAATCATCAAAAAATTGGAGCATGAAATGCAATTAGATAGGTTGTTTGGGGGAATTCATAATACTATAGTTAATTAGACTAATTTATGGTTGGCTTTGGTTGGACTCAAAAAATGAAATATCCAGACTCCGTTTAGAAAAAACCCAATTGGTATTGGTAAGGTAATAAATAGATCGATGATTACTACGTGTATCATAAATGATTCCTCTTTGTTATTTGTAAAGTCATACCAAAAAGAAATGGTGATGGGAAGATTTGTTCTATATGTGCAAATCAAAATCGGGCGGATCTTTACCCGGAGTAGAGCATAAACCTAAAAAGATTAAAGAGACCCATTCAGGAACAAGAAAATACCGTCGCGCTTTGAATTGAATCTCGATGAAACAATACATCAATGAAAAGTGAATTCGATAAGTTTATTGACTTTTTTCAATTAAATTCTAAAAAAGAAAGAAGACTAGAATCTATACATTGATTCTTTTTTTTGTAATTTTTTTTGAACCGTATGCATCAAAAGGTGCATGTACGGTTCCTAAGAGATACCTACTCCACGGGCTTTGTCGACGAAGATGCCTGCTGTTATTCGACCCAATTAATAGTCAGGTCGCAAATCAAATTATTGGTAGTCTGGTATATCTCACTATCGAAGATCCTACCACACCGATCAAGCTTTTTGTAAGCTCTCCTGGCGGAGATGTAATATCTGGAGGAGGTATTTATGATATGATGGACGCCACGCCAGCAGATATCGAGACAATAGGCTTGGGAGAAATCGCGTCAATGGCATCTATTATCCTGCTTGGAGGAACAATTACCAAACGTACAGCACTCCCTCACGCTTGGCGCCAATGTGGTTTTTTGATTTGAGATAAAAAAGAAAACTATGCCTTCGCCATATGAATATTAAGTAATAATAGCATGGCACTTCGAATTCGATATGAAACAATTTTTGTATTCTTTTTTTTTCAAAAGATTCGATTATGTATCGAGAGAGTAGTATGAGATAAAAGGTATTTCCGATTTTCTATTATTGGAAGTCCAATTCAGCGTTACAAACTTTTTTGTTTTCATCCTCGCGGTCTCTTAATTTATGTTATAAAAAAAAAGAGTGCGAAAAAAACAAGATTTTTCCTTTTTTGGTTGGATCAAAAAGAAACTTTGGGATTGCTGAATCAAAGACAAAAAAAAGAATCCGTTTTAAAATAGAAAGCAACGGAGCCATCATAGTATTTTTTTAACTCCTACGAAAGGAAGGGTGGCAATTTGATCATTTACCCGTCTGGGGTTGATAGATTCTATTTTTATCTTTCTTGAATGGAAAGTTAAGGGTCAATTTGATTGTAGAGCCGGAGCCGTATGCAATGCACAAAAGATGATGCGATGCCCGTACGGTTGTTCAATTCTATCTTTTTTCCTATTATTCTTTATCTTTCTTTTCTGTTCGTTTCATCACACCAGATAGAGAATCCTTCTATCATCAGGGTAATGCTGCATCAACCCGCTTCTTCTCCTTTCGATGAGATAACGGAAAGTATGCACGTGGACCTTAAAATGCTAAATCACATAGGCAACTACTTCCTAGACATTTATCTAAAAAAGATGGGGAAACCAGTATCGGTGGTAGTAGAAGCCCTGAGAAGAGACTCTTTTATGACAGCAACGGAGGCCAGAGATTATGGAATTGTTGATGTTGTAGCAGACGAGATTTTATCTCCGAGTTAACTATATCTATGTCTATGTAAATATAAAAAAAATGACTAATCATGCGGTTAGGATCAATCTCAACCAGCCCACTAGATATATGATTCAACATGCCAACTATTAAACAACTTATTAGAAATACAAGACAGCCAATTCGAAAGGTCACGAAATCCCCCGCTCTTCGGGGATGTCCTCAGCGCCGAGGAAGATGTACTAGGGTGTATGTGCGACTCGTTTAGATCATTAGCTGACACAAAAAAAGCAAGAAAACCGCTTTCCAGTATGAATGATCAATACCGGGAATCGAGGGGCGAACTCCATTCACTATCTAAAAACAAGCAAATCGATCTCTTTATTGTGGATAAAGTTTATGGTTTCCATTGGTGCAAATCCAATCACCTGAATTTAAGATGAGAAGCAATTCTCCATTGGTAGCAAATGGTTATCCATTAAGCGGAGGAAATCTTATTGAAATTCAAAAAAAAAACATAAAAAAGAAGTTCTCGCTCGGTCAAGAACGGACTACTAGGGTCAGCTATCCGACTAACTTTCAGAATTAAATACCGTGACTGTATAGGTAGGTCTCGTTGTGAAAGACCCCTTACTGGATAATTTATGGGTAGAGCCAAAGAGTGTGATGTGAACTATACAAGTTACCAAAAACATTGATTAAATGAAGTTAAAGGCTCCGGTGTATAGAGAAGACCTCACCGTTTAAGAAGTAACCATAGAAACGACGGAACCCACTATTTCTTTATTTATCCAGTTCATTTTTTTTATTGACTATATTCTATTTTTGACACCTAGCAAAAGAAAATTTCTTATTTCTTTTGTATTTTACAGTAAAATACCTAAAAAAAAAAAAGAAAAATCGTGGTCGGGAAGGTTATAGTAGCCAAAGCCATTGGAATTTGTATTTTCTACATTGGAAAAATCCGTTTTTAATAGACCAGGACGGGGAAGGAGATAACTGAAAAAAGAAAAGAAATCAATTAGTTATTTGTCAAAATTTTATTTATTCAATGACCAGAATTAAAAGCGGATATATAGCTCATAAACGTAGAAAAAAAAGCCGTACAGTTTCATCAGGTTTTCGGGGGGCCCATTCAAAACTTACTCGAATTATTACTCAACAGATAATAAGAGCTTTTGTTTCGGCTCATCGGGATAGGGATAAGCAAAAAAGAAATTTTCGTCGTTTGTGGATCACTCGGATAAACGCAGTAATTCGAGAAGGGGGAGTATTTTATAATTATAGTAAATTAATACACGATCTATACAAGAAACAGTTGCTTGTTAATCGTAAAATACTGGCCCAAATAGCTATATTATATAGGAATTGTCTTTATATTATTTCCAATGAAATCATAAAAAAAATAGATTGTAAAGAATACAACGGAATAGTTTACAGACTAATTTTTCATTTTCAGAATTTTAAATGGAGTTACCCGGAGAATGAACTCCGGGAAAGTGGGGTCAAATTACTATGAGAAAATATGCTAAAGTAGTCAAAATGAATGAACACGTTCAATAAAAAAATCTTTTTTTTGATTCGTTTTTTTCTTACAACACGATAATCAAATCTAGATTCTCGGATTTGTCGAACAAAACACCAATCCACTTTTAAGTTCGGATTGGAACTCTGATTCAAATGAATAAAGAATAAGCCTCCCTATTTACTATTTAGTGCTGGTTCCATCTTGATTTCTGGTTCCATCTTGATTGCTGGGTTCATCTTTCTTTTTGGGTACATATTTATTGCGTACATATTTATTGCCAGGTCTATCTTTCTTTTTGGGTACATATTTATTGCCGGTTTTAAGACCTTTAGCTTTTTTGATCGCCCAGATTCTTTTAGCATTTTGCTCATTATTGGTAAAGGGTAACAAAGATAAAATACGAGCTTGTTTTATAGCAATAGTAGCTAATCGTTGTTGTTTGAAGGTCAATTTAGTTGATCGTCTAGATCTTATTTTTGCTTGTTCACTAATAAATTGACCAATTAAACTCGGTTCTGTACAATCAATTCGATCCCCCGGTTTAATCGGGGACAAAGGCCTACGAAAAGATCGTTTTTTTTTAAAGGGTCGCTTGGAAAGAAAGGGTCGCTTGGATTTATCCATGGTTTGTTTGTTTAGTTTATTTCTTATCTCGAAAATCCTATTTATTAATTGTCATCTTAATCCCCAATAGGATTTTTTTTATTTCAATCAAATATGTTCTATATAATATAATATAATGTCATTTTTCTCCTTTGAAGGAGAAGACATACTTCGCCCGGCCTATTTCTTTATTTCCCCATGAATCATATGTTTGTAACAATAGGGACAGAATTTTCTCAATTCTAATTGATCGGGCGTATTGTGCCGGTTCTTTTGAGTAATATATCTGGAAATGCCCCTTGGTACCTTCTTAACACGGTTTCGGATACAACCGGTACATTCCAAAATCACCGTGACTCGCGCATCTTTCCTCTTGGCCATAAACCTCCTTTGGATTTTTAATTTATTCAACTCTTCTATAATTTGATTCGAAACGAAGAAAAAGAAAGGAAGAAAAAATAGAAATTACTACCTTGAAATCGAACTCTAACAGATCAAAAAAAATATTAATAAAATAAATAATCAATCAAAGCAAAGCGGTAGTAAAGAATAAGAAAGCCAATGATTTCGAAACTCGATTTCAATCCGAAGGACAGTATTTCAATTAAATTAAAGATCTTGTATTCTTGCCCTAAACCCGCATTTGACTACTCTACCCCCACGCCCCTCTTATATGAATTAATATTCATTTAAATTCATTTAATTCGAATTTGAACCCGAGTCTCACGTTGAATCCACTACTTTTATTCTTTCTCTTTCATCCCTTATTCTAAAAATAAGAAAAAAGGAAAAAAAGAGAAAAAGGGGGACAGTTAGTCACAGATATTTGATTGTATCTCTAATCTTCTTCATTCCTTCCAATGTCAATAATTAGAATGAAAAAGTCAACGCATCTGGGAAAAAACGATTAATCTCTATCAATAGACCTGCTAAAACCCCGAACCATAGCGTACTTAGTACTGGGGCCACGGAGAGATATGTTTTTAAATCTCGCATTGAAAAACCTCCTTTTGTTATTTATTGTAATTGTAATACATAAAAAGAATGCATATAGGATCAGATGCATATCATATGTAGTTAAGGGCCACTTAGAGTTGTACACGGAATCCCTAATTCAAATTGAAATGTACAAGGATC